TAAAAAAAGCATCCGTATCCGTGCTTTTTTTGATTTCTCAAAGAGTTCATAAAATGGACTTTCTAACGACCCCCAATCACCAATCTTGGCATGAATTGATAAAGATCCAATAAGTCCAACATTGATTCCTTCAGACGTGTCAATGGGGCAAATACGACCATAGTGACTAGGATGGATATCTCGTATCCGAAAATTAGCAGTTCGCCCTGTTAATCCGCCAGGGCCCAAATAACTCAACTTTCTCCCATGAACGATTTGTGTCAATGGATTAGTTCGATCCAAAACTTGAGATAATGGGTGTAATCCGAAAAAGGATTCATAAGTAGTTGTTAACGGAGTTGAAGTTACCAAATTCTGAGGAGTAGGTATCAATTTATGCCTAATTGCTCCGCCTATAGTTCCCTTAACTACATTTTCTAAACGAGCCAGAGCCAACCCGAGCTGGTCTTGTAAAAGATCCGCTACAGAGCGAATACGTTTATTTTTCAAATGATTCATATCGTCAAGTGTACCCATTCCAAATTTCATCCCAATCAAATGATCGGCAGCTGCTAATATATCTCGTGGTAACAAAAATATATTGTTCTGAGGTATATTAAGATTCAGTCTCCAGTTAATATTTCGGCGACCAACCCTTCCCAATTCACACCTTTGGTGAAAGAATTTTTTTTGTAATTCCTTACATAAGGATTCAGAAAATATTGGATCCCCACCTACACAAGAAAATTGTTGATAAAACTCCAAAATAGCATTTTCTTTTGACCCAATTTTTTTTTTCTCCTTATCGGTCAAGAAAGATAAGAAAATTTCAGGGTAGCAAACATTCTCTAGAATTTCTCTTAGATTCGAACCCATAGCTGATGATAGAACTAGAATAGATATTTTCTGTTTCCTACTCACACGAGCCCATATTCTTGCTTTTTTATCAATCTCTAATTCTAACCTGCCTCCCCAATCTGATATTATGGTGCCGGTATAGACCGAAATCCCGTTATGATCCAATTCTGACTGGTAATAGATACCAGGACTTTGTAATATTTGATTGATCACAATTCTGTATATTCCGTTTACTATAGAAGTTCCAAGGGAATTCATTAACGGAATGTTTCCAATAAAAATTCTTTGTTCTTGCATATTCCTACTGGTTTTCCAAATTAATCCCGCGGATACATATAATTCAGAAGAATATGTAAGTGATTCATAGACAGCATCTCGTTCTTTTATCAGAGGTTCTACCAATTGATATGTTTCCACAAATAATTGAAATTCAATTTCGTGATCTATATCTTCAATTTTTGGAAATTTAGAAAGTTCTTCTATTAAACCCTGATCAATAAACCGATAAAACCCTTCAAATTGTATCTGATTAAATCCGGGTATTGTAGATGTTCCCTCTTTTCCATCCCCGAGCATCTTTTTTGAATTTCCCATTTATCCATTTATTGAAAAAATCCCATCCCATCTCTCATTCTTCACCGAATCATATCCATAGAATTCGATCTAGCAATAATGGAATTTCTATTCTGTTTACTGAATCGCATGAAATTTTATCCAACTCCAAGATATATGGAATGTATGAAATACGTATGCACGGAGACTAGATTCAATTGGAATTTTTTATAAGAAAGAGATCCAACTGGAACAGAATTGAGAAATACCACTGGAACTTATGGAGTTTTGTAAAGACTAGAAAAAAAGTAATTTCATTTTCACCTATGATATTACATATTCCAATTCGATTGCATACCATAAAAAAAATGTATTCATGATTGGATCTGTTTGAGCAGATAAACATATAATAAATAGAAAACTTTTTTTTTAACCGCTTTATTTTTTCATGTATTTGTATTTCATTGTTCAAAAAAATATTTGCATAAAAGAGATTGATTTTTACCTATTTTGAATAGAATATTTAGAATATCATTGAATTGAAGTAGGTAAGAAAACTTGTGTTTTTTTATTTATTAATTTTGTTTATTATTAAAATCAAAAAGAATGCACAGATATATATATATATGTCTCCTTTTCTTCTTTTATTGTGGTACAGTTCTATTTGGGACAGCACATGCTGTGCTCTATCAAAAATGCAATTTTCTCTTCAATGTATTCAATGAAAAATTGAAATACAAAAATTTATTGAGAATTACTCCTCAAAAGCATCCCTAGAGAGATAAAATACCCCATTATAGAGCTATAGCTCTATAACACAACGTAACGTCTGTTCTGATTCTGGGGTTTACATATACTCATCATTACTGTTATAATTGAAATTGAAGAAGATTTCTTTTTAATTGAAAAAACTCAATATAGATTATCCATTTCTAATGATTTTCTTATATTATTAGAAATAAAAAAATGTAGATTTGAATTCAAAAATGGTCATGAATTTACAGTCAATAGTTAAGCGTTCTGATTTGTACTGGATTCTATATTTTGTGACTGAAAATCTATCTTTTTTTTCGGAGTTGAAAAAAAAAAGAGAAAGTTTGAATCTAGTTTCTATCGTTTTGGCGGCATGGCCGAGTGGTAAGGCGGGGGACTGCAAATCCCTTTTTCCCCAGTTCAAATCCGGGTGCCGCCTCAACAACAGACTTGAAATCCCCTATTATAACAAAGGTAGGAAAAGACTCTTGAGACTTTCTTTTCGTGATTCTAAGCCCCTGGCTCTCGAGGTTCTATTCTCTAACCTAAAGTTTTGCCTATCAGATTCAAGGAAAACTTAAAGTAGTGGAGGGAAATCCGTCTGAGTCTTCAATTAGATTGGATAGTCAGAGAGAGAATTAAATTAATAGTTTTGGAAAGGACCTAAGATACTTTGGATACAGACTCATAAAAGTCTCGGAATGCTCCGACATTCAATCAATATTAGATTAGATGAAGAATTGCCTTTCGTTTTACTCCCAAAAATAAAAAACGATAAAAGAAAGAAAAAGTCTTATTCTTTCCACATGTGCGTCAGATTCTTCGAAAAGTATCCGTTTACTTGTGTTTACATCTTGTCGATTCTACTAGAAATTCTTATAAATAATAAGAATAACTCATTATAAGATAAGTGGATTTTTTGGAGTAGTTCATCAATGGTGACCAAATACCTCTCCCTTTTTTTGACTTTGCACCAGTGATTTCACTATTATTAGTGAACAAAAATGGAATAGTTTCTTCATATTCATAGAAATAGGGGACAGAATTCACATGGATATAGTAAGTCTCGCATGGGCTGGTTTAATGGTAGTTTTTACATTTTCCCTCTCTCTCGTAGTGTGGGGAAGAAGTGGACTCTAGAAGTACTCCTAATTGCGGTAATAATCAAACTCTATCAACCTGTATCAATTGTTTTAGTTTTCTAGACCGGTCGGCAATTTTTTTTAAGATTTTTTTTTTCGAAATTGGATTTATGTTTTGTTTTATTGACTCATTTTCTATTTTTATATCAGGGTTTACACCGTTAACCATTCATGGGGTAACCCCCTTTCGAAATCTGAAGAAGTTTCCATCGAATTCGGATTATCTGTATTAAATGGATCAAACAAACAAATGAAATTGAGAAAGTATGTACATACATTTCATATTCTATTTAATTTATATTGACATTTATAAAGAAAAAGAGAGATATAGGTGGATTCCTTTATATTAAGATATTGCACTTGTATCTTTATACATTACAATAACCATAATGGCTAGTATGGTAGAAAGAGATCTCTTTCTACCATACTAGCGGGCCCCTTAGGATACTACTATACTACTACTGAGTCTAATGCATTCCTTTCATTTAAGACGAGAAATGGAAATCCCTTTTTTTCATTGATAGTAAAATTGTATTCAAATTAATTATTTTGACTAACCGTTTTTACGTAAATTATAAGCAAAAAAGCAGTAGGAACGAGAATGAAGAGTGCAGTAGCAATAAATGCAAGAATATTGACTTCCATAATTTAATCGTTTATTATTATTATTTTTTTTTCTTTGGAATATCTCGGGATTTAATCCCATAGAGATGAGAAATCTTTCGCTTGTAAACTCACTCAGATGAATTAGATTTCGATGATATCGAATGAAAGAAATATCATGAATAACAATATAGGAGCTAGAAAATCGATTCATCGTCAAGAATTTAATAGTATAACATAGGAAGATCTTTTATCCACACCGGAATACATAATGAGATTCCTGATCCAATCAAAAAATATTTATTTATGATTCTTTTTCCCCGCTTTCTTTTCGACAACCTAGTACTTTCCTTGTACAATCATCTGATGAAGTATCATAAAAAACCTTTTCTACTTCGATTGTTTACAAAAAGAGCTTCTAAAGAACCTTAAATAAACAATAGAAATCAAATAGAGAAAACAAGTACGAAGTTCAATTTGAAATTTGACAAATTTTTTAACGGTCGATCATCTTTTTGGAAAACAACGAAAGGGAATGTGATAAAGACGAGTCCCAGTAAAAAAACGAAAATATTCCAAAAAATTCACTATTTCAATTTTCTTACGAGTTTTTTCTTCGACATCGACTCTAATCTTTAAAAAGAGCATATTCATTAGGGAAGACTAATTTTATCTTTATTTTTGAAATATCCTCTTTCCTTGGTTGTATTCGAACTATTTTCAATTCCTTGACTTCATAGTATATATAGGTACTCTTGGCAAACGTATTATACGCTATCCTATTCCATTTTCCTACACGAGTTAATGGGAGATTAATTGACAAAAAGCAGAAACCCCGTACAGTATCTCTTTCGTGAAGTGTTGAATGCTCTCAATAATTATAATTATACTAATTTACATATGTCTCTTTACCATCAATTGGTGCTAGTTAAAATAATGGAAATACCCCTTTCTTTTGCTTGATGAAAAAAGCAAAATAAAACAAAAAGATAAACGAAACCATTTTGACCCCCTTGCCCAGAAAAAAAGGGGAGTTTATGTCTTTTTTTTTTATTGAATCCGCCGGGACTGACGGGGCTCGAACCCGCAGCTTCCGCCTTGACAGGGCGGTGCTCTGACCAATTGAACTACAATCCCATGGAAATCAAGTGGGTAGCTTACATATTCCTTCTTATGATTTCATTTTAATCATTTCAATTTTAGATTCAAATTAGTGTTTTGTAACAAAGAAAGTCACAAGTGATATATTGATATCTATATGGATATTATTTTAGTGATAGCAAGACGGATTACTGGTAATCCTTGCATTATTATCAAATCGATTGATAATCTATTTTTTACAATAAAAAATAGATTCTTTTCTCGCCTCTGTTCATTAAAGTTTAGATTTAAAGGATCCATATCGGGATCCTTAGCAAGATCAAGATCGGAATTTTTTATGGAAACAAAAAAGTAACTAGACACAAGAAATCAAGAAAAAAGGAAAGTCGAAATATACCCCAAATTTGACTTTTTTTCTTAACCCTCTCTGTCATTTATGCAAAACAAAAAGGGTTATGTAGACAGCGAATTATTGGGCCGAGCTGGATTTGAACCAGCGTAGACATATTGCCAACGAATTTACAGTCCGTCCCCATTAACCGCTCGGGCATCGACCCAGGAAGAATCTATTCTAACTTTATGGATAATCCCTGATCAACTTCCTTTCGTAGTACCCTACCCCCAGGGGAAGTCGAATCCCCGCTGCCTCCTTGAAAGAGAGATGTCCTGAACCACTAGACGATGGGGGCATACTTGCTCAACCGCCATCATACTATGATCATAGTATGATCAGTTTTTTAAAATTGTCAATATAATCAAATGGTATGACTAGCTTATAAGGTTTTTTTCTTTTTTCTATAGGATTCTATATCATTTTTTTATTTTACATTTGTATTCATATTCTAATCACAATTCTCTAAAAAAATCGATATATTTTCTTTTTATATTTGAAGTGGAAATATTAAATAAAAAAAAATGCAAAATAGTCTAGTACAGAATCTTTTAAAGAAGTGATTGGTCTGACATAAAAAAAAAAAGAAAAAAGAGGGTTAAGTTTCGTTTTTTTTTAACTTTCCTTCATAGATTTCCTCATCTCATTGTTAAGAAATAGTAGTATCCCTATCTAACACTAACCCAAGAAAGTCAGACAGAATTCATCTTCTAATTAGGGAAGAAAGATGGATTGATAAGTTAAGTTATCGAAAATTTGCTTTTTTTTTTTAGAAAATTCTTGTTCAGAGGATAGTCCGTATCTCTTCATCACATGTCAAGATAAAATATCTTGGGTCTATGTCAAATTGCTGAGTACGTATAGAAATAAAATGAATTTCGTTCTATTTCGATGTGGTAGGCAATTTCAAGTAAAATAATTAATTGCATGGATATTTATCAAATCCAATATTAAAAAAGCAAAAAATACCCCGTTAAGTAAATTTTAAGTAAATTAAAATTCTCGTTTCTAGTTCCGAAATGAGTTACTAACCACTATGCGTCTATTGTATATATATTTAATATATATATAGATAGATTTTATTTACCTATCGACTCCGTCAGGAATTAAACCAAGACGGCCCTTTTAACTCAGTGGTAGAGTAACGCCATGGTAAGGCGTAAGTCATCGGTTCAAATCCGATAAGGGGCTTTTACTTTCTTTACTTTCTAATAGTAAAAATTTCATTCGAAAGTGTATAATTTCTCATTTTTTTAATTTCATTCTAATTAATTTAATTCTACTAATAACTAATAATAAAGTTAGAGAGTAATTTAGAAAATCAAATTGAACATTTTTATATTATAATACAATGAATAATGATAAGTCGTCTCTTGAATCGCCAAATATATATATTCTTTTTTTTTCATTTTTCGATAGATTAGAAATCGACAAATCCAAAAGAAAAAGTAAGTGGACCTAACCCATCGAATCATCACTATATCCACTATTCTGATATTCAAATTCGATAGAGATAAAATTGAAACAGTAGATTTTTTTTATTTCATATTTTTTTATTAGGAAATCCGTCGATATCTCTTATTGAATCTTCTTGTTTCTATATATTTCATAGGAAATATATTGTGTTCCTGCCTAGAGAAAGAAAGTCTTATTCCAAATTAATACCTAAAGGGCATTTCAATATCTTGTTTTGATTCCAGAACATAACAAGATCCTAAATTCGATTTGTATAAGAATCAAATTGTATTAAGAATAAAAAAATCGAATCATAATAATGGCTTCAGATATCAATCAAATATTTCGATATTGATGCAGACGAGATGACAATCTAATGTGATCGAAGGTGTATGTGAGAAAGAAACTCTCATTTACAGTTTCCTATTATTTTATTTAAATATTGTATTGAATTAAATATAAATAATAAATTTTACCCTTTTTTTACAGATACATAAGGGTATGTATATGTAGATATCAAAGAAAATAGAAAAAAATATTCAAAGTTCCCTTTTTGCGTCAACTAAAAAAAGGTATAAAAGGAAAATAACACTAGTTGATACTAGAGTATTTAATACATAAGTATTTAATACCCACAAAAAAGAAAAAAAAAAAGTCTTTATCTGA